TATTAATTCTCGTTGCCCGCGTCCTATAGGGATCATTGAATCAATGGCAATAAGACCCGTTTGAAGGGGCTCATATACGGAACGTCTCGAAATAATACCTGGGGCGGGAGATTCGATTAACCGAGATTCAGAAGATAAAATCTCACCTCTCCCATCAATAGGTTTAGCCAAAGCATTTATAACACGACCCAAATAAGCCTCGCTCACTGGTATCTGAGCAATTCTTCCTGTTGCTTTTACAGAACTTCCCTCTTGTATCATCAAACCATCACCCATTAATACAACGCCAACATTATTTGATTCCAAATTCAGAGCAATGCCTATTGTACCCTCTTCAAATTCTATTAATTCCCCTGCCATTACTTCATCAAGACCATGAATACGAGCAATGCCGTCGCCCACTTGAAGTACGGTACCGGTATTCACAATCTTTACTTCTCTATTATATTGTTCAATACGTTCGCGGATAATATTACTAATTTCATCAGCTCGAAGGGTTCCCATTAGTATCTCTTTTTTATTTTTCGGAAGGAAAGGAAAAAAAAACACCTAAACTTTAAACTAGATTAAAAAGGCTAATCAGTTATTTCTTCCACGGACCCGAGGATACCAATATTAGCACTGATGGTACGAAAATGTAATTCGCTATTCAAACAACTATTCAGAGTTCCTAGAGCTCTTTGTAAAGCTTGTTGGAAAACTTGCTGTCGTACCTGATTAACCGCTCTTTGTTGTTCAAAAAGAAGAGTTTCATTTTTGTAATTTTTTAATTGTTCCAAACTATCGCAAGTAGCATTAATCAAAATTATTTTCTCTCTTTCTATCTCAGAGTATCCATTCAGTCTATACTCATCTGCTTCCATTTCCACTTTACGTAATCGAGCCCGCGCTCTTTCGAGCTGTTCAGCGGCCCCTCTACGTAATTCTTCTGAATTTCGAATAGTACTCAAGATCCTTTGTTTTCGCTTATCTAATAAATCATTTAATGAAAGTAGATTATCTTTACATTCATTTCACAACTCTCATATCTCTTCCCGAACCAAACATGAATCTTTTGATTCATTTGGCTCTCACGCTCAATTGTTTCTTTCCTTTGATAGACATTCCCATATCTTTGATCTTTGAATGGAATGAACCTATCCTCTCTTGAGCCTATCCTCTCTTTTCTGTTCGTATTCAAAGATATCGAAACTGATCTAACATCAGAATATTAGGATAGTTAGGATAGTAGGACTCTTCAGACCAGACAAAAAATAAAAAATTGTCAGCAAAGTTGTTTCTTTATTTGTTCTTTATTCACAAACTTTTTTTTTCATCCAAAAAATTAAAAAAAAAATTATCTTTTTTATACAATATATAGGTCGTCGATTTGGCAGTGGATAAAAAAAGGGGTGGGGAATATACCCATCTTTCCTATACCTGTAAATGGTTCAAATAAATTTATCCATATGAGTGTTATACATCGGATAAATTCCCAATTCTTTTTTTTTTTTTTTTTTATTTGCGGTATTTCGCTACTAATGTAGCGGTAGAAAGAGTACCACGGTATGCTGTGCCTGGACTTCAAACAATTTATCTTTAACCATGTAAAAGACCTCAACATTATTGGTTGATAGAGAATCAAAGTTCATTTACCAATTAGTCACGAAATGCTATGGTTCTTAGATATGATTTCTGAATAAAATCCAATTACGAAGTAATTCGTCGAGATTGTGCACCCTTTTTCCTATTTACGCAAATAAAAAAAGAATACATAAATATAAAGAAAGTGCAGCCGGCGAAATCCAACCTATTCTTGAAATACACAACTCGCACACACTCCCTTTCCAAAAAAAATCAATATACCCAGCACAACGCTTAGATTTATTGGATTTGTTGCTAAAATATCGGTATTAAACTCGAAACTCCCAGCGGATGGCCAGTGCCCCACGGAAACAAAGGAATCGGTTATATTTTTCATATGCTCTCCTCTTATAGATAGGACTAACAAAGAACAGAGTTCTTTTTGTATCACTCCACTCGCCTCCCCCCTTTTTTTTACATTTTTATTCTACGATAAAATTAAACAAAAGGATTTGCAAATAAAAGAGCTAATGCCACGACCAGTCCATAAATTGTTAAAGCTTCCATAAAAGCCAGACTAAGCAATAAAGTACCTCGTATTTTACCCTCTGCTTCTGGTTGTCTCGCAATACCTTCTACAGCTTGGCCCGCAGCAGTACCTTGACCAATCCCAGGTCCAATAGAAGCAAGCCCCACAGCCAATCCAGCAGCAATAACGGAAGCAGCAGAAATAAGTGGATTCATGGTAATTTCCTCGCAAAAAAAAAATAAATGGTTAATGATACAACCAACCAATGAATTACTACTTAATCTTTATCCACTTCTTTTTATACTTTTACTATTTACTTTACTATACTACCTTTTTACTTACTTCTTTTTTTTTTATTGATACTTATCACTAAAATCTATCGGGTCGAAGTAGCTAAAAACTCCAACAGAATATTACTTAATTTTAAGAACTACTTCCATATACTGTTTTTCCTTTCTTTCTACCCATGATGGAGTTTTATGTAAATAGATACATACGGTTTTAGCCATTGTGTTTTCTTGTTTAGAAACTCTTATATTCTTTCATTCAATTAACAATCACAGAAAAAATAGAAAAAGGACTGATATTTGAATCTATAAAAATTATAAATATAAATGAAGTGAGCTAGAAAAAAAGAGATAGGGATAATTCCTATCTAACTAGTAAATAACATATACTTTTTTTCTTACATAACGTAAACCACCTGCACTTTAATACATAATATTAGCTATTTTAATTTTCTTCTCCAGCCCTGTGGATTATATTGAACCCCGCATTGCTTTAATTGGGATAAGCTTAAAAAACTATTTTGAAAGTTAGTCAATGATGACCCTCCATGGATTCACCTATATAAGCCGCAGCCAAAGTTGAAAAAATAAGAGCTTGAATACCACTTGTAAATAATCCAAGAAACATGACAGGTATAGGAACTACTGAAGGCACTAAAGAAACAAGAACAACAACTACTAATTCATCAGCCAATATATTCCCGAAAAGTCGAAAACTAAGAGATAAAGGCTTTGTAAAATCTTCTAGGATATTAATTGGTAAAAGTATTGGAGTTGGTTGAATGTATTTACCGAAATATCCCAATCCTTTTTTGCTAAGACCCGCATAGAAATATGCCACTGACGTGGGTAAAGCTAAAGCAACAGTAGTATTTATATCATTCGTGGGCGCAGCTAACTCCCCATGAGGTAACTTTATGATTTTCCAAGGTAAAAGAGCACCTGACCAGTTAGAAACAAAAATAAATAGGAACATCGTTCCAATAAATGGAACCCAAGGACCATACTCCTCTCCAATCTGAGTTTTGCTCAAGTCTCGAATAAATTCAAGGACATATTCGAAGAAATTCTGCCCGTCGGTCGGAATGGTTTGTGGATTCCGAACAGCTATGATGGCTGAACCTAATAAAATAGCAATTACAACCCAAGAAGTGATAAGCACTTGGGCATGAATTTGTAAACCTCCTATTTCCCAATATAAATGTTGGCCTACTTCTACACCTGACATATCGTATAACCCTTTGAGTGTTTTAATGGAACATAGTATAACATTCATATTGCCCTATAATAGAAATCGAACTTAAAAAAGGAATTATTTTGATTCAACCATATCTTTCTCAATTCATCTACCTTCATTCATGAATAGGAATCATACATTATATAAGGAACTAATCTTCTTCTTCTTTTTCTTAACTATTAAATTATAAGATAATCAACCTTTTTTTATATAACTATTTCGGCCCTCCAAAATTGCGGATACTAATTTGGTAAGAATCAATCGAATCGATGCTATAGCATCATCGTTGGCCGGAATAGAAATATCTGCAAGATCTGGGTCACAATTTGTATCGATTAAACAAATCGTCGGAATGCCCAAAATGACACATTCTCGAAGAACCATATATTCTTCTTGCTGATCAACGATAATTACAATATCGGGCAATCCCGTCATATATTTGATCCCACCCAGATATGTTTGCAAGGTGGATAACTTTCTCTTCAACATTGCTGCATCTCCTTTTGGGAGACGGGCGAGTTTCCCCATTTTTTGTTCCGCTCTTAAGTCCCTGAACTTCTGAAGTCTTGTTTCTGTAGTAGACCAATTTGTTAACATACCACCAAGCCATTTTTTATTAACATAATGACATCGAGCCCTTATTGCTGCTGATGCTACTAAATCCGCTGCTTTATTTTTGGTGCCAACGATTAAGAAGTTTTTTCCCATACTTGCTGCATCAAAAACTAAATCGCAGGCTTCTGATAAAAAACGAGCAGTTATAGTAAGATTTGTAATATGAATACCTTTACGCTTTGCAGAGATGTAAGGAGCCATTCTAGGATTCCATTTCTTAGTACCATGACCAAAATGAACTCCTGCTTCCATCATCTCTTCCAAATTTATGTTCCAATATCGTCTTCCCATTTTGCCACACTTTATCTTTTTTTTTTTTTTAGAGAGATTCAGTAACCTGTGAAATAAATAATTGTTCCGACGGAACCTTATACCAGGATTGACCATTGATCTACGACCAAAATCATGAATTTATTTTCATTCTTTATTTTTCGTTGATTACCAAATCCATAATGGGACCAGAGAATTCAAGTAAAAAGAATGAACCTCTTGTTAGGAATTACTAAATAATGTATCATGTAAATGATTGGTCTGATGTCCCATGGAAATAGTTCGGGACGCAAGAACAAAAAAAAATTCTCAAAATTCTCTATAGTGTAACAAAGTATCTCTCATCTCCAATTCGAATAGATTCTTCCTTTTTATTTGCAAATGAATGTTTTTATCTTGCTTTGAACGATGTACTAATTTTTTGAATCCAGTACCAACCGGTATAATCCCCCCCAGAACAACGTTCTCTTTCAGCCCTTTCAACCAATCAATACGACCTCGTAGAGCAGCTTTTGCTAAAACTCGAGCAGTTTCTTGAAAACTCGCTTCGGATATGAAACTTTGAGTATTCAGAGATGACTTCGTTATTCCCAATAAGATTGCCCGATAACAGATCGCTTCGTCCAAAACACGCCCTGCTCGCTCTGCTCGCAACAATCCAATCAGTTCCCTAGGTGAAAACACATTAGACATTCCATCTTCTGAAACCAACACTTTTGATGTTACTTGACGTACAATAATCTCTATATGTCTATTATGGATCTGTACCCCCTGGGATCGATAAACCTTTTGGATCTTATTAACCAAAGAGATACGACTTTGTGCTATGGTTAGTTCAGCTCCAATCAAGAATCCCCAGGGTATCCCAAGAAGCCTTCGGCTACGTTCGTCCCAACCTTCAACTCTCTTTTTGAGGTTCATCGATATTGAATCAATTGAACGAACTTCTAAGATTTGTTCCACTTTTGGAAGACCTTGCGTGATATCGCCGGATCTCGATTTTTCATATATAAATGTAATTAATGTATCTCTTTCATAAAAGGTTTTCCCATAATGGCCATGAACAGTTGCTCCCGGAGTGACCAAATAGGGCTTAGCTGATCTTATAACTAAAGAGTCAACATGAACAATGAAAATTTTACCAGATTTTTTTATGCGTGATCCGTATTTCAATAGACATAAATTTTCACAAAGAAATAGGCCAAGGCTAATTATTGTCCATGCCTCTTCACAATAATCGTGATGGAGAAAACACCAATTAAAATGGAATAAATTCCAAATGATGTTACTACACGGATCGGGATTATAAATCCTACTATTTTCATCTAGGAAACAGTATTGAAATTGAAGTACTTGGAAAGTCTGTTGAAAATTGTCAAATAACAAATAGTTCTTTAAAAAGATTTGATTATGAGTTATTAAATAGTAAGATAAACAAGGATTCGCTATTTTAAATACAGTAGTACCTAAGGGACCCAACAAATCCCTAATTGGATTCATGGGATCCAATTCTTTTGTCGCATTATTATATCTCGAAGTATTAAAGGGGCCAATTCGAGAACAATTGGATGATGACAAAATTCGGAAAGATTGGCATTCCTTATTTCGATTCAACAACGTACCAAGAGTTCCCTGATGTTGGGGAAATGATTGAGTCTTTGCCTTGGAATTAAAAGGATTTATATTGGTACGATCTAATCCAATATTGTAAATCAATCCTGAACTTGACGTATCATACTTTTTTACGGTATAAGAAATAGTGGACTTTACTAACTCAATTCTGATGAAATCACGAAGCAGATCATTTGCCCTTATTTCAACAAAGGAAGCATGAACCTCTTCTTTTATAAAACCCCTTTTTTCTTGGTCCCAATTCAATACTAAGCAAGCCCGAACTAATTGAATACTTGTGTGAGAAATTCCTCGAATTGACTTGCTATTTCCATAAAGTATATAATTGACAATTCGAAGTTGTACATTATCCTTTTCCTGCAAGAGATCCTGAGGAAAAAGTTTTGCTAAATTTATCCCATCGGATATTTCATATGGGACTACGGGCCGAACCAAAACAAAATACTTTTTTTTTATAGGTGTGATCCGTTGAACATAGATCCAATTTTTAAATTTTTTTGATCCCTTATAATTTTTATTTTCCATTCCTGGTGGTATCAAAATGCCGCCGTGCCTAGATATTTTTTCCGCCTCTCCAGGAAAATGAATATCTCCAGAAAAAATTTTCAGTTCAATACTCCTTTTTTTTCTCTCCACTCGGACTAATCCACCTACTCGGCTTCTTGTATTTATATTTAAAGCAAGTCGTGTATCTACTCCAACGATACTATTGTTTCGGACCATTATGGGCGAAGATACGGGGAAGATATGCACTTCCTCGGGAATGAAAAAAAATCGATCTACTCTCATTTGCATTTGGTATTTCGGACTAAATTCTTTTGCTCCTCGATACTCAATCAAATCCTCTTTTTTTACGATTGAATCTACTTCGACAATCCCATATTTAGTAATTCCCGAACTGCTTCTTCTATATCGCGGATCATCAAAATAAGCAAGAATACTATTTTTACGTAAAATACCATTTATAGGTATTTTAATAGAAATACAAAAAGATGGTATTAGTTTCTTTTCTCGTTCTTGATCATATTGTAAGGGAATCACGAATCTATTTCTTCGCTTTTTCGCTAAGGAATCATCGGAATTCTCTTGACAAATAGAGGGATCTATGAGATTCCAATGACCATTGGATATGATTCGATAAGGTTTTGAATACTCAAAAATTTGCCCATCCTTTTTACTTTTACCAAAAAATTTATGTCTTACTTGATCATTAGTCAAATCAAAGATATTTCTTTCTTCGACAGAAAAAGAATTAGAATTCATTTGATCTTGATCCTTGTGGAGTGAAAAAGACACTATACTGGATCTGCATAGACATCCTGCTAATATCCATAAATGACTTGTTTTTGGTACTAGATGAACATTAC